TGTCCCTAGTAAACTAAAGACGTCCTTTAATAACTATTTTATTTCAATCTTTTCTATATAAACCAAAAATTGAAGATTTAGTTACGATTAGAAATAAACTTTTCTATCTTTTTCCATGGATTTTTTATTCATACTTATAAAATTGGAAGTATTGATCCAATTCAAACAAACATTATGTTTCGCAATTAATTAAATAATCCAGTTTTTCAATTTATACTTGACCCTTGGATACAAATCACGAGAATGTATATTCTTCCTCGAACCTTTCATTGCGAGGTAAAGGATAAAATCCTTTTCAAAAATAAAGTTTCTGCTCGGAATAAGAATCAAACCGAGGAACCCCTTAACTATACAAGGGATTAATAAAACGAATCACACTTTTACCACTAAACTATACCCGCTACAATGCAATTATTGCATAAAAATGCACTTTTTGTCGAACAAGGCAATCCTACAAAAGCAAGGATAAGAAAAAAGTACTAGTAATTAAAGTAACTAAATAACAAGATAACTAGTAATTAAAGTAACTAAATAACAAGATAATAAGTTCTTTCAAGAATTTTGGACAGAACAGATAGCTCTCTATAAAATTATTTCTGTCATGAGGTTTAAAGGCATTGCACAATATTCTCTTTTTTCTTTGTTTTTTTATTTACTTTAAAAAACAAAGAAAAAAGAGAATAGTAATTAATATGAAATGAAACTTGGATTCTATATAATTTAATTCTATACCATAGATATGGAAATAGTCCGTTCTTATTTCAATAACAAATCAAGTATTTAAATCAAGTATTTATTAGTTAAACTAAAATTTTAAATAAAGCAAAATCATTTTATCTACGATTTTATTTGGAACAAAAACAAAAAGGGCCCGGCTAGGTACTGACCCGGCCAGGCCGTGAAAAGAAAATAAAAAAAAACTCTTTCGGAAAAGAGCTATTCTTCTTTTTTTTTTGTTCGAAATATCTCTTTTGAGCCGTTTCTTTATCTAAATAGGATTGCTTATCAAAGTTGTATATATTAAAGTTGTATATATCAATATCGTAAAATACTATTTGAATCGTAAAATACTATAATTAATATTTAATTTAAATTAATATTTAATTAAATTAAAATTTTTAATTTAATTTAATCATAGTAAAATAATATATCTAAAATAGATTAAGAAGGAATATAGATTAAGAAGGAATTTTGCAAGTATTCCATTTTGTGTAATGGAACTATCTAAGATAGTAATTATCTTTTTTTTTTCAATTCGGAGAGATGGCTGAGTGGACTAAAGCGTCGGATTGCTAATCCGTTGTGCGAGCTTTTCGTACCGAGGGTTCGAATCCCTCTCTTTCCGTTTCCATTGATAACTCGGTATTTTATTCTTCTTTCAAATTTCAACCCTTCGAACCCCTCCTTTTTTTTTTTAACTTTAGCTTTTAATTTAAGATGTCCAATAGATAAAATACTAAGAAGGTTGAAAGATTAAGCAAGTAAAACCAAGGGCTTCTTTTTTTATTCTTCACGTCCAGGATTACGTCCTGGATCATTAGATAGGAATCCGAAGATGAAGAGAGAAACAAAAAATATTACTACTGTGTAAACAAAGAGTTTGAGAGTAAGCATTACACAATCTCCAAGATCATTTTTTTTTTTTTTTTTTTTAAAAAGAGAATAGATTCTCCATTTTTATACCACATATCCTATTTTGACACCAATAAATGAAAGGGTTTTCTAGAAATGAAAAAAAAAAAACAAAGAATTTTCAGAAATTCATTTAGAAAAAGAGTCATCTTTTTCATTTCAAAAAATATCTTTCTTACCTTCACGGGGCCTTAAATAGGATTATTCAATAAATCAAAAAGAATCAGAATGAGGAAATGGCGTGATTCAGATTTATCCAAGTTGTTAAAAATTAGTTAAATTGAGAGTTCATACTATACTGTAAGACTTATCTGATCTTATCCATTGTTAGAACTTTTTTCGCCAATAAATCATGTTTAGGACAGTATGAAAAATTTCATCGAAAACTTACAGCAGCTTGCCAAACAAAGGCTAATAGAAAAAAGAGAAGGGGTATTACGGGCATAAAATCTACGATTGGGTTCAAAAAAGCATAGGCCTCAGGCAATTTGGCTAAGAAAAAACTACTCGAATAAAGGGCGGAATTAAGACAGATACAGATCAAACTAAAGATATTAAGCATAACAAACATTTTTTTATTGGACTTGGAGATAATTGTATTTTGATTGAGTTAATATAATAATATATTTATATTATTATTGATAATTGATATACGGTAAAAATGACGAAAGTAAGGTAGATCAAAAAATCCTCAATCAAAAATTTTTCTATTTTCTTTTGCGAATTGAAGAAATCATCCTTTCATACAATATCTTAATTGAATTATATGTAATGATCAATAAATTCAGTTTTATTCTATAGATAATTCTATATCTACACGTGTCCAAATCCCAGCAACAATAGAGTCCATAGATTTTTTGACTAGAATTGACGAATAACCAATACTAATACTAGTCTTTAGTAGTGTCGAACAGAAATCTAAATGGGGCGTGGCCAAGTGGTAAGGCAACGGGTTTTGGTCCCGGTATTCGGAGGTTCGAATCCTTCCGTCCCAGGAAATACCTATTCTGTCTATTTATATAGACATTATTAGAATAATGCAATAAAAGATTGTCTTTTTTAACTAATTTCTCTTTGAAAATAGAATATTGAATGAATAGAGTGTGATTCTTGTTTCTGATTTTTTAATCATTCCATTTTTTTCTGAATCATATTTTTTTCACCAATTGAGTTCAAATACATACAGACGGAGCTATATCGACTTATGATCTAAGTAAGGTAGGAACATAAATCACAACAGAAGAATTTGAAATAAATAAAAAAAAAAGTCAAATAAGGGGTTGAACGTATCCTTCACGGTATATTCATTCTCTTTGCTTTAAATAAAAATGATTGACCCTCCAGTCAAAGAAACTACGCGAAAATGAGGAAATGCTGAATGTCGTATTTTATTATCCTTCTATTTCGTTAATAAGTTTTTTTTTGAAAAAGATTTTTTATTTATTAATTTGAAATATTCAAAAGAGAATATTCCTAATTAAGTCCAATGACAATTGTTCAGTCTATCCGCTAGTGATTTTTTAGTTTTTAGTTTGAAATGAAAGAAAAAGAGCTTACGAAATTTTCCTTTCCATCAACCTTTTTATCCGCGCCCAATCTATGAAAAACAAATTCCATTTTTTCAATCTATATATATATATTTTTAATCGTGGATTTATTTATGATGATGAAATGCGATTCTTAGGAAAACCTTATTCAAATAGTGAGATTGGTATATGAGTCCGAGGTTTTCAATTAAATAACTATTTGAATCATTTCTTCTGACTATTTGATACTTGAAGAAGTCCGAGATCATTAAAAATATCCTATTAGTTTATTTGAAGATGGAATGTAGATTTAAGAAAAAGCACTTTTTATTCGTAATAGTTAGAAATTATGTATAAATTAATAAAGAAAATAAAAAATGCATTAAAATTTTATTCTTGAGAAGATTTCATTACTTGATTAGATCATATAAAAGAAGAAAATATATATATAGATTTCTATGAAACGATCGAACAAATGACTATTCATGATTCCCTAATGGAATCAATTACATACATATCAGTTCCAAACTAGAGAAATGTTATGGTAAAACTTCGTTTGAAACGATGTGGTAAAAAGCAGCGTGCGACTTGACAGACATAATCAGTTGTGGATTTTTACACCCACCATTTTTTATTTTATAGAAATGAAAGTGCTCTTGGCTCGACATCCTTTGTTCTGTTCCAGTAAAAACCCTCCTTTTTGTTGGGGTTAAATAATGTCAACAGTATTCAGTATTATATGATGTAGCTCGAGTAGAAAGTATTGATTCATTTCTAAGGGGCAAGGATCTAAGGTTAGTGCCAATTAATAAGTTGGAACAACTTCGTAAGGCAATTTTCGATCTAGTAGCAATCGAAAGGATCCAATTCAAGCAGGTTTCAAATAAAAAAAAAGGAAATTTTGTTGGAATTAGTGAAACTCTTTTGATCAAAAGTGTATCATGCGGAAATCGACCGTTCGTATGATTTTTTGATAGAAAGAAATCATAAAAAGGGGCATGTTGCTGTCATTTTGAAATGATTAAAATTCACCGAAGTAATGTCTAAACCCAATGATTCCAGGTAAAGATAAAGTATTTTGGAACAAGGAAATACCATTTTTCAATTGTCTCTACAACGAAACTAGATCAAGAATAAGGAATCAAAATAGATTCTAAATGAGACAAACAAAAAAAGGGGTTAGAGACCACTCAAAAAATGAAATGCCTAAGGCTTTTCCTTTGAACTATTTCAGAGTTATACAACTTGAGTTATGAGAATACAATTTTTTTTTTTGATAAAGAGGAATAAAAAAGGATTAAATAATCCTCTAATTGATTTGATGATGTTATGGATCTATTTCTAATTCTATACATAGATCTAACTTCCAATTTCTCGAGCCGTACGAGGAGAAAACTTCGTATACGTTTCTAGGGGGGGTTATAGTGCATCTATATCTATCCCAATGAGCCCTTTATCAAATCGTTGCAATTGATGTGCGATCTCGAAGAGAAGGAAGAGATCTTCGGAAAGTGGGTTTTTATGATCCGATAAAAAAGAAAACCTACTTAAATATTCCCGGTATTCAATATTTTCTTGAAAAAGGCGCTCAACCTACAGAAACAGTTTCTGATATTTTAAAGAAAGCGGGGGTTTTTACAAAATTTCATTTTAATCAAACGAAAGTCAATTAATGAAATAAAAAAAAGAGAGAAAGGAGGGTGGGGGTGATTCATATATAACTTTGTATCATTTTTTTTTCTACTATATTATCCCCCCCTTTTTACTCTATTCATTTATTATTATTACCATAGAATAGCATGTTATATAATGAGAATAGCATGTTATATAATGACAAAAATC